TTGTATTGACCAAGCAAAAACCTCATTCCTTTAACTCCAAAAAATTCCAAAAGCTATTTTTTTTTATTTTTCAATGTTTTGCGAATGGAGAGTTTTATATATTGTTTAGTTGAGATAAATTCGAAGAAATTGTTCGAATTGTGTAATCTTCAATTATTGATACTGGTAACCGGCCTAAAGCAATTTGATTATAATTCAATTCATGACGATTATAAGTAGAAAGCTCATATTCTTCGGACATTGATAAACAATTTGTTGGACAATACTCAACACAATTACCACAAAATATACAAATTCCAAAATCAATACTGTAATTAAGTAATCGTTTCTTTCGAATATCAGTTTGAAATTTCCAATCTACAACGGGTAGATCTATAGGACATACACGAACACATACTTCACAAGCAATGCATTTATCAAATTCAAAGTGGATTCGGCCTCGGAAACGTTCTGATGTAATCAATTTTTCGTAGGGGTATTGAATAGTTACAGGTAAACGATTCGCGTGGGACAGGGTAATCATGAAACCTTGACCAATGTACCTGGCAGCTCGTATTGTTTGTTGACCAGAGTTCAAGAACCGAGTTAGCATAGGGAACATATCTGAATATCTATAAATAAGTTTACTGGTTTCTTTCTCTTGTTTGAGACAAGTTATGAAGAATATTCTATTCACTTACAGTGAAAGAAGTTGGAACGAAGTTGTTAATAATAGATTACCTAAAGAAATAGGTAAAAGAAATTTCCATCCAAGATTTAATAGTTGGTCCATTCTCAGTCTTGGTAAAGTCCATCTTGTTGCAATAGAAATGAACAAAAACAAATAAGTTTTAGCCAGTGTAATAAAGATACCGATTATTGTTACAAAAACATTCCCTCTTTTATTTATGTCAAAAAATTCAAGACCAAATACGTTTGTAATAGAAAGATTCCAACCCCCCAAGTAAAGAACTGTTACAAATAACGAAGAAACTAGTAGATTTAGATACGAAGCAACATAAAATAAGCCAAATTTTATACCTGAATATTCGGTTTGATAACCAGCTACTAATTCTTCTTCTGCTTCTGGTAAATCAAAAGGTAATCTCTCACACTCGGCTAGAGAAGAAATTAGAAAAATGATAAACCCTATAGGTTGACGCCACAAATTCCATCCCCAAAAACCATATTTTGATTGTGTTTCAACTATATCAACTGTACTTAAACTGTTAGATAATCATAGTCGACAATAACATCACTGCTCCTGTCGCTATTACAGAACCGTACATGAGATTTTCACCTCATACGGCTCCTCATAGGTCACAAATCAATATAAGAACCTTTGAACTTTATTTATCTTGATGTGTTTGTTTTGTTGATGTGTTTGTAAGATCGATAGAGAATCAAACTCTTATCCTAAGGCCTAGAATTAGACCAATGGAATTCTGTCTGCTAGATTTATAATAAAAAAGTGCTTCGGAATTGATCTCATATTTTAAAAATTTTTATTTTTCTTTGTTGATTAAAAACTTTACTCTTGAATGAAAAAATAATTTTTAGAGGAATATCACATAGATATTTCAACCTATCCTTTTCTCATTTTCGATTACGAAAAAGAATTTAGACATTGCATTACATAACAAGAATTTTCTTTCATTCCTATTCTCCTTTCTCAGAAAAAGAGGCATTATTCGCATTATCAAAAGTAAAAGATTTCTTCGTTTTGATAGTTATTTACTTAATCAGTGGACAGGAACATACTCTGGGTCGAAATCATGGGGAGTACTTCTTAATCATTTCTACCAACTTAAAGCCCCAATTCAAATTACTTTTCTATAAAGAAATATCCTATTAGATAATTTACAGAATCTCCATTACTAATCCTTTTGTGTATCTTGGTCTTCCTAACCATCCACTTATTTTTTTTTAATCTCTCATTAGGGTAATCCATCTATGGTAATAGTATAGAAAAAACCCATACAATTGATCTTTTAAACCCGCTTCAAGCCATGATGACTAATCAGCTAATCTTGGGGTAAACAGCCTTGACTCCTTATGTTTACTTTCACTTAATTCTTGTACATAGGAAATGAGATTGAATTCCTTTAACAGCAAATTTATAAGCCGTTTTATTTCACTCATATAACTATCTGCTTTAATTCATCAACCCAATGATGAATAAAAAAATAGATATTCAAATCATTTAACTTTCTTCTTAGAAAGAAAAGAAATGCAGGAATTTTTATGTCTCACCGAATCACACGTAGAGATATTGATAATACACATAGAGTTAATGGTATTTCATAACTAATTGATTGAGCAGCAGCCCTTAATCCACCTAAAAAGGAATATTTATTATTTGATCCATATCCTGACATAAGTAATCCAATGGGAGCAAGACTTGAAACGGCGATCCATAAAAAAACACCAATACTAAGATCAGCTAGAATAAAGCGATAGCTAAAAGGAATTATTGAATAACTTAGTAAAATGGATATGACTGCTATGGATGGACCAATACTGAATAAACGAGTATCTCCTCTAGATGGAAGAAGATTTTCTTTGAAAAGTAGTTTTGTACCATCTGCTAAAGCTTGAAGAATTCCCAAAGGACCCGCGTATTCGGGTCCAATACGTTGCTGTATCCCTGCAGATATTTCTCTTTCTAACCAAACAATTACTAGTACACCCAGTGTGATTCCTAATACAAGAATGAAAATAGGGACAAGCATCCATATGAGCCCATAAACTTCTTTTAAGGATTCTAATCTGAAAAAAGAATGGATAGCTTCTATTTCTGTTATATCAATTATCATTTCAACGATCAACTTCTCCCATAATGATATCTATACTACCTAGTATCGTCATAATATCAGCCAATTTCATTCTTTTAACTAACTGTGGAAGAATTTGCAAGTTGATAAACCCTGGCGGTCGTATTTTCCATCTCCAAGGAAAAACACTCTGATCCCCGATCAGAAAAATTCCCAATTCTCCTTTTGGTGCTTCGACTCTTACATAAAGTTCTTGCTTGGATAATTCAAAAGTTGGAGAAGGTTTTTTACTAATAAATCGATATTCAAAATCATTCCATTCAGGGTCTTTTATTCTATCAAAGCGCCGGCTTTCTAAATTCTCATAAGGCCCCCCTGGAATTCCTTCCAGGGCCTGTTGGATAATTTTTATGGATTCTGTCATTTCGCCGATTCGTACTAAATAACGAGCTAATGAATCTCCTTCTTTTTGCCATTGAATCTCCCAATTAAATTCGTCATAACACTCATAACGATCAACTTTACGAAGATCCCATTGTATTCCGGAAGCTCGTAGCATTGGCCCTGATAAACCCCAATTTAATGCTTCTTCTCCGCCAATAATACCTACGCCTTCAACTCTTTGTAAAAAAATAGGATTTCGTGTAATAAGTTTTTGATATTCAGCAACCCCTGTTAAAAAATAATCGCAAAAATCCAAACATTTATCTATCCAGCCATGAGGTAGATCAGCAGCGACTCCTCCGATACGAAAATAATTATGCATCATGCGCATACCGGTAGCAGCTTCGAATAGGTCATATATCAATTCTCGTTCTCGCAAAATATAGAAAAAGGGGGTCTGTGCCCCAATATCTGCCATAAAAGGGCCAAGCCATAACAAATGGGAAGCGATACGACTCAACTCCAGCATAATAGCTCTAATATAGCTAGCCCTTTTAGGTACTTGAATATTGCCCAGCTGTTCAGGTCCATTTACGGTTATTGCTTCTGTAAACATAGTAGCTAAATAATCCCAACGTGTTACATAAGGCAAATATTGTATAATTGTTCGATTTTCCGCAATTTTTTCCATTCCTCTATGTAAATAACCCAATATAGGTTCACAGTCAATAACATCTTCACCGTCGAGAGTAACGATTAGTCGAAGAACACCGTGCATTGATGGGTGGTGAGGGCCCATATTGACTATCATGAGGTCGTTTCTTGTAGTTGGTGTAATCATAAGTTTTTCCCGAGTCAGTCTTCCATGCATTGCTGAAAGTAAAAAGAAGTTCATCAAAATTTAAACGACTAAGCTCATCAAGAATAAGCTCGTCAAATGATATCATGCTTCAAATTAACGAGTTTTTATTTCTCGAATATCCAACTCATCAATTAATTCTTTATAGCGTCCTCTATTTCTTTTTGACAAATAGACTAGTAGTCGTTGACGTTTTCCCAAAATTTTTCGCAAACCTTTCTGAGATGAAAAGTCTTTTTTGTGCAATTCCAAATGTGAAGTAAGTCTCCTTATCTTAGTGGTGAAACTGAATACTTGAAATTCAACAGACCCTCTATTTTCTTTGTTTTCGTTTTGAGAAATAATAGAAATTACTGAATTTTTTACCATAAAAAACTCTCCTTTCCCCTTGTACAGATATGGATTTTACCGATCAGTAATAATAATGCCATTTATTTTGATGTGGTATATACAATAATTTAATCCAAATAACTCCTATTTTTCTGAATTCAAATCAATCAATCGAATTTGAAATTGGATTTAGATAGGAATAGAAAAAGATTGGTACATTTTCGTATCGAAGAATTTAGACCTAAAATTAAGAAGCTTCTGTTGATTCATTTCGAAAACTAATTGAGATATTATTCATAATTCATTTCATATTGAATACTAGAATGAGATGTGAGACAAGAAAAGTACGTGATCTGTATATTTGTTTACTTTCATATACCCTATAATTATATATAGATTATATATAGGGTATATAGAAATAGGGTGTAGGGTATATATAGAAAATTTGTATTATTCACAGAATTTCAATCGCGGATACAGATGTATCCTTAACATACTGAAACGACTGCCATTATTGGTATCAAACCAATAACGATTCATACAAGCTAAATCTTCTAATCGATAATTAGGCCAAAGAAAGAGCTTTAATTTCATTAATTGATTTTTCTCTCTATCAAGATAGTTATTGTCATGTGAAACTTGGCTGCTGTTTTTTATGTTCTTTCTATTCCAAAATACTGGATTTCTATCTATATAATTTTCATTTTTTGAATTTAAACAAATTAGAATTCTCACTTTTCTACGACGTTTAAACGATAAAATATTTTCTGGAACAAGTAAATCAAAATGATTTTTGTCTCTATTTTCAGTTATTCTTTGATGTGGTGAAATTGTTTCATCCAAATTTGTCCTAGAAACATATCTTTGCTCTTGATATTTTTGATTAATTTGATGCTTACTCTTATGAAGCAATGAAATACCTATGGTTTGGTACATAATAAATTGTCCATCTTTTTTTCCAGACAAACGAAATGGTTCTACAATCAATACCCCCTTCTTCATCAATTCTGAAAGAGTTAAATTCTTTTGAATCAGTATTCTATCCAAACTTATTTCTCTCTTTTGAATGGAGGATATAGTAATTTTTCTTGGATCTATCAGTCTAAGCAGAAGACAATATATTTTGATATTATTGATCATTCTTTGATTCAAAGTTGTGTCCCATCTCAATTGAAAAAGCAAATAACGTTTCAGGAAGAAATCTAGTTCTGTTTCTGTATTGCTTTTGTATTGTTTTCTCTTTTTCCCCTTTTTCATGTCCAAGCTTGCATAATTATCTTCAATATCTTTTTGTTGTGAGAGAACGGATCTAGGATCTCCTTGGCTTATGGGTTCTTTTTCTTCTTGATTTCGATGCTTTTTATTCGAGACTATCAACAAATTTCTCTTTTCCTTTTCATTAATCTTTTTATTTTCACTACTATTTAAATTTAAAAGAAGTAATTTGCTTGGTATAAACCAAGGTTTCGTTTTATATGCCTTATAAAGTAACACAAATTCTGGGAAGAGCCAAAATCCCAGATTCGATATGGGGCGCTTTAGGATTTTTTCTTTCATTCCCATCCAATCAAAAAATCCTTTGTGGGAGTTTGGTGAATTGGTTTCTGGAATCATAAGATAAAAAAGATTTTTTTTAGAAATTATTTGAGAGTTGTTAGTAGGAATTTGAGTATTTTGATTCCTATTGGTATCAATTAGAATCCAGGCCTCAATATCGGTTTTTTGTCTAAGATAAAAATTGAAAAATTTCCAATCAAAGTTTTTTCTATCGGCCGATTTTTCCATATATGGAATATCAACCTGTCCTAGATCATTTTGAATAGGGATGTTCCTCAGTATATCAAAAAGGGCTTTTTTAGGCCTGTTATAAGTAGAAGAAATTTCTTGGTTCTTATTTCCTTGAAAGGGAGATCTATAAAAAAAGCATTCCGTTTTATTTTCATAATTAATAAATTTATATGATAAAAGATTATATCTAGAATATTTTCGAAAATTACTTTTTTCATTAGATAATAAATATACTTCCGATTTTTTTTTGGAACCAGCTAATAGGTCTTTTTCATATGAATGTCGTTTGCTTAAATTTTCCTTTTTAGCTATACAACGCTGGCGAACTCTATTTCGACATTTTTCTGGTATTAATCTAGACCATCCTATTTGAGATAAATGGTATTGATAATGTCTTTTTAACCAGTTTTTCCATTTATTCGTTTCATAACTCGGAAGTTTCTTATTCGCTAATTTCGAATGAATCATTCCTTGTCTTTCAAAAGAATCCTTTATTTTAGGCTTAAGAAAAGGGGGGATTCTTTGATATTGAACAACAGATCCTACCGAGTTCCTAATTTGAATTTGTGATAATTTGTAAAATACATATGCTTGTGACACGTAGGATAAGTCATAAAAAATACGTGAATTTTCTTTAATATTACTAATATTATCAAATGGCCTTTTTATAGTCGAAATAAACGTAATTGGAGTTTTCTTTTTTTTATTAATTCTTTCTTGTTTTCTTTCATTATTGTAAATCGATTTATCAATCATTTTTTTTGTTACTTTAAGAAAAAGTTTTGTATTTATTCTGGGAATATTAATGATAGATAAAAATAGATCTGTGTAGATTTTTTCAATAAAAAATTTTAAAAAGCGGGGTAATTTATAGATTAATCGAACATTTCTTCTTTTTAATATTTGCCATTTTTCGAACCTTTTAGCATTAGAATTTGTTTTGTTAAGACTAAGATTTTTTATTCTTGGAGTTACTTTTTTTTTCTCTTTTGAGATTCTTTCTATTTGATTTCGAATTTTACTTGTTTTATCGGCGAGATCCTTCGTTTTTTTTTCCGTCAATGGAGAATTTGCCGAACTCGGAGATGCAATTTGACTAAATGATTCGTGAATTATCTGATTGCTTATCATGGAATCTTTTTCTTCTTTAATTTCGCTTAATTTGTATACTTTTCTTAATCTAAATAATAGAATTGGATTTACTTTTGAAAGTTCTTTTATTATTTTTTTTATAAAAATAACACCTTCGATAACCCATTTTTTGATTTCTTTTGAAACTTTTCGAAGTAATTTTGTTTTTTCTTTAAAAACCGTTAGAATTCGAAAATACTTCTTTTTACATTTAGCAATTTTTTTTTTGAATTCCTTTAAAATAGGTTTAAAAAG